AAAGAACTTAATTGTGTGAACCGAAAAATAAACATTGCTATTACAAGAATTGCAAATCCTTATGGACACCCCAATATTCTTGCCGAATTTATAGCGGGCCAATTAAAAAACAGAGTTTCTTTTCGAAAAGCAATGAAAAAAGCTATTGAATTAACTGAACAGGCAGATACAAAAGGAATTCAAGTCCAAATAGCAGGTCGTCTTGACGGAAAAGAAATTGCGCGCGCCGAATGGATCAGAGAAGGTAGAGTTCCTCTACAAACCATTGGAGCTAAAATTGATTATTGTTCCTATCCAGTTCGAACTATATACGGGGTATTAGGAATCAAAATTTGGATATTTGTAGACGAAGAAAAATAAGACTTTACGTGTCTTTAGAGTCTACCCATTGATGGAAATGAACCAAACCAAGAATGAACTCTTTTTATGTTCAATCAAAACAAAAACGAGAAATTCCGCAATTCTATAGGGTTGAATAAAAATTCGATTGATTTTTTTATATAATTGCTATGCTTAGTGTGTGACTCGTTGGTTTTTTTTAGGGATAGGATTCAAAAAAACGGACCGTCCTGTAGTATGAACTAATAACTATAGCACTAATAACCAACTCATTGCTTAGCATTATCTGAATCCAAAGAACCAGTCAAGGTATAATATATTGATTATATCGTTGTAGCAACTGAAATGCTTTTTTGCAGAAATACAAAAACCCAATTTGATTATGGGTTGTAAAGTTATACGTTGTGCAGGAAAATAGAAAAGCATGCGGATAAATGGAAGGATGAGAGAAAGAGAGAAAGAAAATATCAATGATATAGGATTCCAATATGTAAGGTCTGTGAGTCATCTCATAAACAACAGTGTAATACAGCATCAATAATGATTCATCCAAAATTCGATGAATCCACTCATAGAACAAAAAAATAAAGAGCCTCGAGCCAATAAAAACTGAGAAAGTTGACTTAAGAAAAAATTGCATTACGGACTCCGTTGGAGAATTCAGACCTAACCATTAATCGAGAAGCAATGGGAACGACGGAACCCGTGAATAAAGAAGATTCTATTGGAAATGAATCTTAATGATTTATTGGGTGGGATGGCGGAACGAACCCGGGAACTAAACTATTCTTTTATTCGGAGAGGTCATGAACTAACCCTACAACTGAAATAGATATTGAAAGAGTAAATATTCGCCCGCGAAAATTTTATTTTTATTGGATTGATTAATTTTGATCGATCCGATATAGGAAAAGGCAAAACAAAATAAAGATTTTTAGAATGGTAAAAAAAAAAGACATTGAGATTATCTCTAAATAGAATATACATGTTTGAATTCTATATCTAAACACGATATACAAATTTAGAATAGATTAATTAGATGAAATTTATAAATTTCAAAGAATACTATGCTTCAGGATATTATTCATTAAATCCCTGTATATCTTGATAAAATCTTTTTTAGTCCTTTCATTCGCGAGGAGCTGGATGAGAAGAAACTCTCATGTCCAGTTCTGTAGTAGAGATGGAATTGAGAACGAACCATCAATTATAACCCCCAAAGAACAAGATTCCGTAAACACCATAGAGGAAGAATGAAAGGAATATCTTATCGAGGTAATCATATTAGTTTCGGCAGATATGCTCTTCAAGCACTTGAACCCGCTTGGATCACATCTAGACAAATCGAAGCAGGGCGCCGAGCAATGACACGAAATGTACGGCGTGGCGGAAAAATATGGGTACGTATATTTCCAGACAAACCAGTTACAGTAAGACCCACGGAAACCCGGATGGGGTCCGGGAAAGGATCCCCCGAATATTGGGTAGCCGTCGTTAAACCGGGTAGAATACTTTATGAAATGAGTGGAGTCGCTGAAAATATCGCTCGAAAGGCTATTTCAATAGCGGCGTCAAAAATGCCTATAAGAACTCAATTCATTATTTCTGGATAGGAATGTCGAAATAAATCTTGGGTACAAAAAAATGCGGGTTTCTTTTTTTTTACTTCGTCCTTTCAGTGCTTTAAATTAAACCTTAAAAAAAAGATTCAAAAAACGATATGATTCAACCTCAAACCCATTTGAATGTAGCGGACAATAGCGGTGCCCGAGAATTGATGTGTATTCGAATCATAGGAGCCAGTAATCGTAGATATGCTCATATTGGTGACGTTATTGTTGCTGTGATCAAGGAAGCAGTACCAAATACGCCTCTAGAAAGATCAGAAGTGATCAGAGCTGTAATTGTACGTACTTGTAAAGAACTCAGACGTGATAACGGTATGATAATACGTTATGATGACAATGCTGCAGTTGTCATTGATCAAGAAGGAAATCCAAAGGGAACTCGAGTTTTTGGTGCGATCGCCCGAGAATTGAGACAGTTGAATTTTACTAAAATAGTTTCATTAGCACCTGAAGTATTATAAGATGAGACTGCGATATAGCCATAGGATATAGTCAGAGTATTAAAATACAATAGATAAAGATAAATAAAAATTTAGTAGAGTATGTCTCACGCATATACTTTTAATACTTTTCATAAAAAAAAAAGAACATGTTGATTATATAAAAATTCGGAAGCAACAAAATTTTGAGTTTCTCATGGGCAAAGACACTATTGCTGACATAATAACTTCTATACGAAATGCTGACATGAATCGAAAGGGAACAGTTCGAATAGCATCTACTAACATCACCGAAAACATTGTTAAAATACTTTTGCGAGAGGGTTTTATAGAAAACGTAAGGAAACTCTTGGAAAACCAAAAAGAGTTTTTGGTTTTAACCCTACGACATAGAAGGAATAGGAAAGGACCGTATAGACCCATTTTCAATTTAAAACGAATCAGTCGACCCGGTCTACGAATCTATTTTAACTATCGGCGAATTCCTAGAATTTTAGATGGGATGGGGATTGTGATTCTCTCTACATCTCGGGGTATAATGACAGACCGAGCGGCTCGACTAGAAAGAATCGGCGGAGAGATTTTGTGTTATATATGGTAATTCTTCTTCTATCCGAATTGTATTTGGAGCTTCCTTTTGTGTTGTGAAAAAAAAAAGGGGGGATTCCTCGAGGTTTAATTACTGAACAACTTACCAATGGTATGTTCTGGGTTCTGTTAGATGGTTTAGACAACTAAGTAAGATTCTAGGTTATGTTTCAGGAAGGATCCGACCCGTTTTTATACATAGACTACCGGTGGATATAGTTAAAATTGAAGGAAGTCGTTATGATTCAAAGGGATGGCGTAGAATTTATAGGCTACACAAAAGGATTTGAGTGAATAGGTGATTTTTCAACATTCCTTTCATGGGGATACAATTCACGGTTCAAAAATTTCAAGAAACTTCTTTTCTTCCAATAATAAGTAGATTCGAAATTCATTTAAGGCATAACAATTATGAAAATAAGGGCTTCCGTTCGTAAAATTTGTGAAAAATGTCGACTGATCCGCAGGAGGGGACGGATTATAGTAATTTGTTCCAACCCGAGACATAAACAAAGACAAGGATAATCTTTCGAAAAGGGACTCTAGAAAGGAACCGATGAACAAATCAAAATAAAAGATCGGTTTTGACATGAAATGGATATATCCATATATCTCTAACTTATATTTATGAAATGATCAAATATGGCAAAATCTACACCAAGAAGTGGTTCACGTAGGACTGGACGGAGTGGTTCGCGCAAAAGTGGACGTCGAATACCAAAGGGCGTTATTCATGTTCAAGCAAGTTTCAACAACACCATTGTGACTGTTACGGATGTACGGGGTCGGGTAATTTCTTGGTCCTCGGCCGGTACTTGTGGATTCAGGGGTACAAGAAGAGGTACGCCCTTTGCTGCTCAAACCGCAGCAGGAAGTGCTATTCGAGCAGTAGCGGATCAAGGTATGCAACGAGCAGAAGTCATGATAAAGGGTCCTGGTCTCGGAAGAGATGCAGCATTACGAGCTATTCGTAGAAGCGGTATCCTTTTAAATTTCGTACGGGATGTAACCCCTATGCCACATAATGGTTGCAGACCCCCTAAAAAAAGACGGGTGTAGAAATAGAAGGGATTTCAAGAGAAATAAATGACTCAACGATCTGACAAATAATATTACTATGGTTCGAGAGAAAGTCAAAGTATCTACTCGGACACTACAGTGGAAGTGTGTTGAATCAAGAGCAGACAGTAAGCGTCTTTATTATGGACGCTTTATTTTGTCTCCACTTATGAAAGGTCAAGCCGACACAATAGGCATTGCGATGCGAAGAGTTTTACTTGGAGAAATAGAAGGAACGTGTATTACACGCGCAAAATCTGAGAAAATCCCACATGAATATTCTACCATAGTGGGTATTCAAGAATCGGTACATGAAATTTTAATGAATTTGAAAGAAATTGTATTGAGAAGTAATCTTTATGGAACTTGTGACGCGCTTATTTGTGTCAAAGGTTCGGGAGATGTAACTGCTCAAGACATCCTCTTGCCACCTTCTGTGGAAATCGTTGACAAGACACAGCACATAGCTAGCCTAACAGAACCAATTGATTTGTGTATTGGATTACAAATCGAGAGGAGTCGAGGATATAATATAAAAACGCCAAATAACTTTCAAGACGGAAATTGTTATCCTATAGATGCTGTATTCATGCCTGTTCGAAATGCCAATCATAGTATTCAGTCTTATGGGAATGGCAATGAAAAACAAGAGATCCTTTTTCTAGAAATATGGACAAACGGGAGTTTAACTCCTAAGGAGGCACTTCATCAAGCCTCCCGAAGTTTGATTGATTTATTTATTCCCTTTCTCCAGGCAGCAGACGAAAACTTACATTTAGAGAACAATCAATACAAGGTTACTTTACCTTTTTTTACTTTTCATCATAGATTGGCTAAACTAACGAAAAAGAAAAAAGAAATCACATTGAAATCGATTTTTATTGACCAATCAGAATTGTCTCCCAGGATCTATAATTGTCTCAAAAAGTCCAATATACATACATTA